TGAGTTTACATCGTCCGGTGGAAGAAAAGGAGAAGCTGCTCGACGAGCGGTTATTAAGCAAAGCATCAGAAGAGAAATCAGAAACTAAATATTCTATAATTGCTTCCCTATATTAAAAAAATTCTTTCTTCCTTTCGAGGCATACTCATCTTTATCGATATCCCCTTTCTCTTAGTCCCAGAACTGACTCAATAGGAACCGAACTCTTACCTTATCTGGTATGAACCAGTAAGCGAAAGAGAAGGGCGAAAACCGATCGAACTCTAAAGTCAAGCTTTTCACTTCATTCTTCAAGCTCTTGAACATGGGTTGAGTTCATACATTATGAATGCTTATCTATTCAAGATATACTACCAATTCCTTTGAAGTTACTACCACTACCGAATACCGAAGCAGGCTTGCTCCTTCAAAATAAGGTGGCTAAGACAAACAAGACAGGGGGCCTATTCCAATAACTTAACTGGCAGTCGGGCTCTATTATGCCTATTCAACATATTACGATTGTGATACAATTCCATTGCCTGCTTTTATTCATGTTCGTGCTTACTTGTATGCCGGAACTTCAAGGTCAATAAATAAGGACTCCTATCCTAGAAACTCGGTCTGCTTGCTCCTACAAAAGCTCATACGGTGTGTCTCCTATCCCGATACGAGTTATCTTCTGACCGTTCCCTCGTGCTTGTTTCAGGAAGCACTTCAGACGAAGATTAATGAGGCTCAGCAGGCTTATAAAGTACTCCAAGACCACGTTACTAGCGTTGAACAGGCGAGGGCTCGAGCTGAGGCTGACAAAAGCTGTGACAGCGGGCCGTCTCTGCGAATAAAGATAGAGACATGGATAGGAAGAAGGTGCTTCTACGAAACAAATCTCCAAGCCTTTCTTTATTGATGAAACATATAGATCATGTAAGGAACGCCATAATCACCTAACAGCTGCGCTCTCTAGAGAGAAGAAGTACACATAGTTGCCAAGTTGGGAAATCGCGTGTATCCGCTCTATTGTCGACACAATCTTTGTTTGATCCAAGTAATTTCTCTATAAGAAAAAGTCAAAGAATCAAAGAGCTCCAACAAGGTCTACAATCAGACTAGTCAATTTCCTCAGAAGCTAGAACTATGAGTTCCACATAGCCATGAACCTCTCCCGTGAAAACGCTAGTGGCTCTGCCCTAGGAAGAGCTGATCTTTCTGCATTCCTAACTCACTCGACCTAGCTACACTCTCATTCACATAGGACCCCTCTTTTTTAAGTTTCCAGGGCTTCTGTTGTGAACCCGATTCTAGTTCTAGATGCTCCCTCACAGACTCCAGTCAGAAGCGCTAATACGCGAAAATGAGTCTATTCTGCATTCTAACAAACTCAGGCTACTACTTTCCTTTAGTTCGTTTCTTGTGTTAGAACAGACGGAAGAGAACCAAGTCCTAGGATACTTGTCTTCTGGGGACCTTCTTTCGGATTCACTGAATTGCTCTTTTCCTCTTTCACCAACAATCTAGATAGAAAGAAGTCAGTCATCCTCTAGCCCATGGATTCTCACGGATCGTTACGGATGGGGTACTATCCTTTCCTAGGACCTTTGCTTACCATATTCTCGCTGAGCTATATTTATTTCTTTTTAGACTTCTATATGATCCAGAGAATGGTCTCCCTTGAGTCCTTCTACAGTCTTGAAGCTAGAATCAATCCCTAGATTTCATATTTTTTAGGGAGAAAGTCGGATACACTCTTTTTCTTGGATTGGCTGACTAAAGCGAGAAGAAGAAGTCAGTGCTCATTCAAGTCTAGTACATTTATAGATTGAGAGCATTAGGAACTCGGATTTTTCCGTAAGTCGTTCGCTCACAGATAGAAGATACTGGAAGGTTAAGGGCTTTTAAGAAAGGAGTGGATTTCGAATCCTTTCTGGACCTGACTCTGAAGTAGGGCTCCCCCTATCGGGTACGTATCTGTCCACTGACTTTCTTCTCGGAACTTGGAAAAGTCTTCTCCTTGTTAGAGTTCTTTCTGAGAGTTTGGAGTTTCCTGAGAAAGAGGAATTCAGTCGACTGGATAGCGCATTTCTCCTTCTATCTAGCTATACTTCTTGAGCTAAAATTCACAAGACTAATGGATAAGTGAAGGCACTGAGAATAAGCCAGTAGGGTACTGCTCCAAATGTGAGAATTAAGGGTTTCTTGGACCCTGGGACATATTGGATGGTTTCGAGCTGTCTATCGAGTTGGAGTGAGAGATAGGAGTTTTAAAGACCTAAAGAGGTAGGATAGTAAATTGCTTTGGAGAAGAGAGTAGGCAGATTGTTAGATCCCAGACGAGGCTACTCCTTTGCTCTTCATGTGCTAAGTCCTTAATTTCTTTCTAAGACCAGCAGGACGACGAAATAGGTGGTTTGTGAGGCAACATCATATGCTCTTATTTAAAATATGGAGATACCCGTAGTTCTTTTGCCCCATACCTAGTAGCTACTGAGTAGGCTTCTACAGCCCAATCTCATAATAAGCAAATAGGGTAGACACATCGTAGAAGAAAGGCTAGGAATAGAGAAAGAGCTGGTACTTTCTCTGGGAACTCTCTTCTTATTTAAGGCTCATGGCTTCCTTGGATGCTCTATGGAGGGATATAAGATTTCTCTATCTCCGTGACTTCTTTACCATGGTACTCTTTCTATGGAGGTAATTGAGTAGACAAAAAGAAAGGCACTAGTTCAAGGTTCCTGGAAAGGTGTAGATGCCTCTGTCTATTGACCTGAACAACTTGTCAACACTCTAGGGCTTACTAATAGCTCTAATTCTAATAAGGTACTTTAAGGAAAATGCTACAGAGGGATTGGATGGATGAAGCCATGACTGAGAAAGTGACTTCCATCTACTTACTTGATATAAGAAAGGTTGATAGAGCTTCAATAGTAAGGAGCCAGCAGAGACTCATTTCAATACATTCTACTAGACCCTTAGAGAGGTACAAGGCTCTCCATTCCCTGTGATAGATAGAGCCAGTAGGACCCTATATGAATCCATTTGTTAGGAGAGCATTGAACCAGAGTCTAGAACGGGACATAGAAACTCCCCAGGTAGAGTATTTGATAAAGCTTGAAGACTCAAAGAAGTATACTCCACTTTGTAAAGGAATCCTACTAGCACGCATACTTCCTTTTCTTCCTATATGTGTCATGGTCATTACTATAGCCTCTTATTAGTGAGTTATGCTGATACTCGGGAAAGCATTCAGTTATCCCCACTCATAGTTATGGCTCAGGGCAGGTGCTGAAAGCAAGAAAGAGAAGAAGACCACGTGCCAGCCTTAAGCTCAAGGCTCAGTTATTAACTATTAGTAAGTGAGTCTAGCAACGTTCCTCTTTTCAGGACTAAGTCGGAAAGAAGAAGTAAAGGCAGTCCATCAATCAAGGGGTGGGATTGAAACCCTGGAAAGATACGATCCACGAATAGATAGGTTCCCACGTCCCAGGTAGCGCTTAGAAGGCAGTGAAGGAAAGCGTTTCAATTCTTTCGGAGTCCCGCTCAGGGCGAAAAAGACCGAGGGAAAGGGAAATGGCTATCAGTTCTGACTCTATTCCCGAGGGGGAATCAATTGTTTCAGCTCGAGTGAATATGTCGAAAGGTAAATGCTTTTGAAGTTTAATGAATCCGGTTGATGCTTTCTTGTTAAATGCTTGCTTCTTTCTTGGAAAAGAAAGAGGGTTGGAACCAAGGAAGACACAATAGACAGTAGTCGAACGTCGGGTCATAGGGCAGCTAGCCCAATCTGAGTCGCAATAGTAAATCCGTCTTAGCCGAGAAGAGACTACCTTTTAAATTCAATAGATATTTCGAGTTTCCTGAAAAGAGCAGAGACAAGGGATGCTCCTCTTTATAAGAATAAGTCTAAGAATAAGAGGACCAAGAAGAAAATTCTTCCTGGTTGCCATACCATAGTGGCCAGCATGCGCTGACGGGTTCTTCGAAGATCTCATTTCAGGGGTAATCAAGCTCAGCTTAGTCTCTCTCTTTACTTAGCAACTTGTTATAGCTAGAGTTTTGGTCAGTTTGTTAGGAGGGCAACTTCAGTAGTCAATTCCTTCTTTGAAAGATGTTTGCTTAGTAGATATTTTCTCTCTTAGATTTCAACCTCTCGTAGCGTAGACCTTTGAGAAAGAGGCATTCAAAGAACTTCCATAGAGGAGAAAGACGCTGCCTTTGCCCTGTTGAGTGGTTTAGCCTTCCTTCTTTATCATGGTCATTGTTTTAGCTCTTGAGATTGGAATCTCTTCAGTCAGGAATCAAAGACCAACAACTTGCTTTTTGAATCAAACTTTGTTTGCCTCAAGCCCTCTCTTTCTTTTAATTTGAATAAGGCGTTCTACTCGCTTTCACCTCTTAGATGTCTGGTAGCGCTTCTTCCCGTTGATAGCGATTCTTCCCTTTCTATAGTTTCATAAGCGGGAAGTTCTCCAGTATGCCCAGGAATGAAGTGAAAATCGATAGGTACTCTTTTTGCTCACACCGGGATATGCGACATAGTCTAGTATGATAGAGCTGATGCTCCTATCCCTACAAGTGAGTCGAGCTGATCAGCGACAGAGACTTTTCAAAGTCAAAGTATACCTACATCTGTCTCTGAGATCCGAGAATAACGTATGCTATAGATATCCGGAAATTGTAATCAAGGCGTAAGACCTTTTGCCCTTAAGGGTTTCCACGAATATTAATGATTGCTCTTCCGGAAAGAGACTCCCCTGGCTATGCTTACGAGTTGACTAGCGGTTTCCGAGTCAAGCCAAAAACTGGATTTATTCCCATTGTACTCGCCTACTATACTGGAACTCCTGGATCCGCAAACGGTCACTCTAACGAATAACGAAGAATATGCTCAAGGGTCTCTCTTTTGCTGATTGAAGAAAGTAGTCAACTTCCTTACCGTGAGGGCCATCGGGCGTTCGGAGAGAATCTCTGCTCTGATTCTGCGACTTCGCCAGAAGATCTGATATGACTGGAATGGCATGCTTCGGGCTGCAAATTGGACGTCAACTTCTCCTTCAGTACTCTGCGCGTATCATATATTTCCTTATAATTGGATGTACGAAAACATAGCGTTTTCACAAATTCTGATTTGATCTAATTCCATATGCTGAAATCCATTCGGGCAGAAACTTTACCAAATCCAGACTCGACCACTGTAACACTAAGCACAAAAGAAGCCAAAAGACTTGGTTTCTCTCAAATCAAATCTCTGTATCAGATCGATCTGCTGACATTGATGCCAAAAAAACCCCTCCTTTCCTTCGCAGGGAAGAATCCAGGGATTGATCTCGATTTTCCCTCTGCTCTAATCACTTAAAAGAACTCCACTCACTAAAAAAGATAAAGGTAAAGAATCCAATAAAGGGAAACCCTCCATGGCACAGCACAGGTCAGGGTCCGAGACAGAAGAAAGCCCAAAAGCCACTGAGCTTTTGGTGTCATCTCCGCTGGCTCAAGAAAGAACCACCAGAGCTGATTATTTACAGCGAAACTCCAAAAATCTCCTCTAACAGAAAGGCAGATACCTAGAAGATTCTATCATAGGGTTCCCCCCATTATCCTGCTAAATTGTCTTGACTTTGGTTCTATTTCATTTGGGAAGTGAGGGGAATTCCGGCATTAATACGAAGACTCGAAGCCAATTCGTGGGCATTCCTATTTAGAATTAGAATAAAGGAGGACAAGAAAGCCTACTCCCGACAATGAAAGAAAAAACAGAAAGACCGGAAATGATAAATAGACTACTACTATGGTAAGAGCTCACTGGAATGTCATGCCTAGAAAGAGGTCAATGTTCAATTTGGGCTAGGAAAGGAGAATCCGAGATTGTATAACTAGATCTAACTATAATAGTTAGTTATGGTTTTTTGAGGTCGAGTTGGAAATAGAGGGAGCCGTCTACCTCTTCGAAGGATAAAAGAGTCCCGATTGTCGCTTGTCCTGGGAAGGAAGCTTCTTTTGTTACTGAGCTGCTACAGACTTCGATCAAGGAAAGCTGTCCAATTACGCATCAATCTAAAAAGTAGCATTTTCCCGCGCGTCATCAACAGTAAAGTCAGTGTCTATAGCCGCTGCATCTTTTTTCTTTTTGTTTTTGTTATTGTATTTACTGATTGGTTTAAGGCTGTCCTAGGAGTAGGGAATTACGGTCAATCAAACCAGTTCATGAATGAATGGCAATGGAGCACGAACGGTTAAGAGGTTAGTTCCAGATTTCGTGAGTTCTATTCGCATTTCGTTTTACTTTTTCTTTAAAGAAGGGAAAGGAAGTGACAATCAGTGTCGTGTGGGTCAAGCCAGCTGTTCTCAATCGCTCTTTCCAATTTCTATGGCTACATACTTTGCTTTGAATTGGTCTCTTCTAAGGAGGCCTTTTTCCGGGTAAATGTCAGAGATAAGAGATAGCCGTAGTATCTTAATCCTTTTTCCTGCAAGGGGGTGGGAGAGAGTGCCCCATAAACCATCGAGTGGAAGTACTTTTTTTCCCCTTTCCTTAGACCGAGACGAATACATCGAGAATCCAATGTGCAATTCATTTTGATGAGATAGATTCATAGTGATCTGAAAAGCGGGAAAGAAATCTCTCTCTATTACTACGAATAAGATTTTGATCTTCTAAACTTAAACAAAGTAAGCATAAAGTTAGATTGGTTTGTGACATGGGTTGACTCTGATAGGAGGCTTTGATATTGTGGGCTAGTCTGAATCCTAGATGCAAGCTGATTAGGTTGATAAAGGGGTCTCTTGTGAGACATCTTTGAAGCACTGCATCTTTCTAGCTTAAAAGAAAGAGAAAGACAACGAAGTGGGAAGATTTCCCAAGCTTAGGACCTTTATCAATGGGCACTAGAGGGAGGCGCTAACATGCAAAAAAGCCTCCTTTCGGGTGTTTTTTCGGGAAGAGCACAGGAATGACTACAGAGAAGACTGAAAACTTCCATCAAGAATAGGCGGCTATAGCACGGTTCTCAATAGAAAGTGTTGTCAATGAGATAACGTCTGTAATCCATGGCCTTTTCTTCTCTCTCCTTCGCTCGGGGGAGACGGGGTGATGTTGTTTAATTGTGGTTGCCTGCCTCATTATATTATAGGCGGAAGGCTTCGTTTGACCTAGGTTGATAACCATATTAGTACCGGGGCAGTTGGACTATCTAGTAATGGAAAAATTCTTCCTTTTACTCCTTTCTGCTTATGCTCCTAGGTGTTGGGCTCCCGGTCAAATAGGGGAGTCTTATTCGCAGCTTTTCTCTAGTTTCTTTGTTTGAGGCTCTCTTCAAACCCTTCAGCGTGGAGCAAATCAAGCAAGGCAAGTTCGATTTCAAGCCTTCCCGATCAATTGTGAGTGGACTGGAGCTTGAGATAGCCCTTTTAGAGCTAGCTGTTGACTTTCTGAGATAGAGCTAGTATTTTGGGTTAGCCAGATAGACCGAACTGTGATACTTAACAGAATCATTGATTTATTAGGTTGTTCGAGTTGTTCTTGAATTAGTACTTTTCTCTCCTGATCTAAGGGTAGTTCTAGCAAGGTTGAAGCATTCCATTACATACAAGGTGCTAACACGGATGAATCTGGTAGAGAGAAAGAGGATCTTTCCCTCCGCTTTTTGTAAAACCTTGCTTACGTAGCCTTGCCTTGAAGTGAAGCTCGATCGCAGGCAGGTTTAACGGCTCAAGCTCTATCCTCGATTCCAACGGTCTAACGGATATGGGATTTTGCGGAACATCTTTAGAGATAGAATCTCTCTCTGTCTAGTTCTACAAGGAAATGGGCGCACTGAATCCTTCTATTATTTCTTAATATAAATAATTAATACTCTTTTTATTAAGAAATAGAGTGACGACTGCAGCTACATTCTTTTAAAAGAATGTTCTCGCTATTGTAGATTTTCGAATTCATGGAAAATGGTGCTTTGTTCACACCTATGTTGATCTACCGCTGCTTTACACGCCCTTGATAGACGCATTTAACCAGAAAGAGATAGACGGGCAGAAGATCAATGAAAAAGACTTGCTAGCTTTTCGGCATACCGAAACAAAAGACGCCAGGGATTGGGCTGATTGACCCCAGGTTCCGGGACGAGAATCAGGTAAACAGTTGAAGTACCAAAGAGCGGTCCCAAGGGACGGAAGAAAGGAAGCAAACTAAGATTCCTAAGAGCTTTTTCCTACTAGCAGCAGGAAAAAGAAGAGATATAACAAAGGAGATCAGACAGCACCTGACCCTCTGTCTTTGGTAGGCAGAAGAGAAGCTTTCTCAGATTCCTCATCTCTTGAGCTTTCCCCGGTTGACGTTGAAGCCAAAGAAACGGGGGCACAACCAGTAGTTCCCACACCCATTCCCATTCAATGATTGATTCGAATAGCTAAGCGAAGGCTGAATTGAATGGACGAGTAAGGATGGGAATACGAGCTCCTTCATCTCAGCTTGTGAGGGAAAGACGGCGATAGCGGATTCAGCATGGGAAGGTAGAACATGGATCTCGGTGTCCGGTCATCACGAAAGGAAGGACGCTTCGCTTGTCGGTTCGGATTGCTTCATCAGAGACACGGTCTAGAGAAGGAAGGTGTCATCCGTCGTCCGGTCTCCTTTGATTTGAATTTGATGCTCACTCCACTTTGAACTGAACTAATGTCGTATGTTAACGAGTCTGTCTGTGCACGTACGGTTTTCTTTCTTTCTCCTGGGCCCCTCTGGGGAAATCCTTTGCTGACTGCGGGCACCCTACTGGTCGAGTGGTTTTATCCCGATCCATAGTATGTTTCGACAGATGATTGATGAGAATGCGAGCACCTATGATCTTATGAAGCAGACGTTTTTTCCGTTTAGGTGCTTTCCCTGGTCTTTGCTACCGGGCAGGTGACTACGCTCGTTGCTTAGCCGAAAAAACTGCTAAAACTTAATGCGGCTTGGAAGACTCTTCGCTAACGAGGCAGCTATTACAGAGGAAGAATAAGAGGCAGGGGTACCAAGGAGACAAAGACAACTATGTAAGGCTTAGACCGTCGCGTATACTGCTTCTCTTTTTGGTAGTTTTCTCTTCCAGCACTACTTGTAGCTACCTATCCCTACAACTACTAAACGCTATGAAAGTCATATAACTGCTCTATAGCTATAAAACGTCCTCCTCCTATAGAAAGCAGCTAGAAAAGCCATACAACTGCTATGCCTGCAATGAACCTGCTATGAAAACGATACACCTGCTCTACTGACCTGTGGCTCTACCATTTTTAGAGAAGAAAGAAGTCACAACACAAACACAAAGGAAAACTTAAAAGAACAACTACTTGATAAGGTAAGAGACAATACAAAGTAATACAGCAGTTATTCCAGTAACACACCAGCTATGCTATGAAAGTGGCCAACATTCGCTGAGTTGGCCGACAAGTTCATCAAGCAGTTCTGCTACAACATCGATGTCGTGCCCACTCGCCCTATAGAATGAATTGTTGGAGGCTTTACTTGACGAGTAGACCGTCAGTTACCCAATGAATCATTTGCAACATACGTGGGAAGGTTAATGGCCCTAGCAGCTAAAGTGAAAGTGATGCCTCCATGAAAATTATCAGACAGATATGGTTCTAAAGACCGCTAGTAACCCCCTGGTAAGTTACATCCTTTTAAGGTAAGGAACTTTTTTTATTTTGAATATTTCATCTGCAACGAAGATTGTTCTTGCAACCGATAGATGATATTTTTCAATAGCCTTTATTCTATTCTCCTGTTTCAAATGCTCGACTCGTTCCCAAATCAACTACTGAATTAGCTTTCCCTGTTTGAAGTCGATAACTGGGAGTAGTCCCCTGCTCTAGAATCCGATCTAGATGGTCCCTCATCGAGGAAAGTAGCATTCAATGAAACTTCCTCTCAGCCGACCATGCCCTAATCTAGATTCCCTTTTTTGGTAGCCCGGGGCACTTCGAATGATTATGGTTCTCATCGACTGGATGTACTGAGACGCTCAACTACTTTAGTCGATTATTACGAAAAGTCTATTCGCCATAAGGAAAGGAAAGCCCAAGGCAAGTGCGGAGTTTCAGATCAGGAAACCTACGAGCTGACGATACGAGAGACCAAAAGCCTTCGTTCATCAACAGATGAAGAATGTGTTCCAGGTGAAGGCTCTGGAAGAAATACGGTTTTAGACCAGTTTCCAGAGATCGGACCCCTAAGCTTTTCCGACCAAAGCTGAGGGGACCAAATACCATGGATCATGGACCTTTAACTTTCTGTAGTGAGCAAAGAGAGAGAGATGCCAGCCCGACTTAGACGACGGAGGCCTTCTCCGACGCGAGTTCGTACTCGTTTTATAAGTAGAAATCGGCATTGGGACTGTTTTATTTTAATAAGAAAAACCGCCAATAGCAAGACTCGTCACTAGCTTCTTCTCTTTCTTTTTCTATCCCATCCTGATTTTAGCATTTAGCTACGAGAATCACTCATCTAATCTCCTTTGCTCCGGCTGACCTCGATGCGGCTGTGCTGTTTGCTCTCACGATGCCATGTCCATAAGATAGAGCTCGTTCCTATCCTCCATACCTTTTTCGCCTGCTTTCTTTGAGGAGTTCCAGGGATGATATGGAATCTTCAATTTCTTGTTACATAGAGCAAAGGTCTACTCTATCTTCAAACTCGCCTTTGAAGGCAGGCAGGGCGGGCAGTTCATGTCCTAGGGCGGGAAAAGGAAGGGTAAAGAGCTTATCTTACTTAACGGATAAGGGATCGGAGAAGCAGCTCGAGAGAAAGGAAAACCGAGATCCGAGCTTGTAAGATTCGTGAGGGAAGGGATCAAAGGAAAGCTGAGAGTTGGAAGTGCGCTTCAAGTAGTCCGAGAAAGGGAAGTGAAATCATTCAAGAAAAGGCTTCGTCAATCAGCAAATTCTCGACCTGTTGAAATTCATAATGTTTCGAATCACTCTAAGTGCCTAAGGATTCAGACATTACCTTACTAGACCTTTCTAACTAGCGATACAGGCAGCCAAAACAAAGACAAATATCGGTCACAACGAGCTTCTCATCCCTTGGGGCTCCATTCTTCACCCTCTCTCTAAGCACTAAGGGATGAAACTCGTAACCACCTGTCTCTGGCTCTGGCTACCAATGCAACCCGTGACCTCAAGACAAGAGCCAACCCGCCTCTCCTTGCTCTAACGAACGGGCTAATCGCACTCCGACTCCCGTAACTACATTCCCCACCCTCTCCTCGAGGCAGGGATCACAGTCGAGATCTAAGGTAAGGTAGGTCTTTCGCGGAAAACCTTGGGACAGGTACCCAATTCCACTCCTAAAAGGCAATCTATTCTTGTATACCATTATTCCAGGAACAGAAAGACAACCTGAAAGAAAGACGGATTTCATTTCAAAACACGATCTAAATAAGCAAGAAATGGAAGGAAAGAAGTCTAAGAGAGGCCCTTAACGAACCCGTACCTTTCATTAGAATAGAAAGAAAAGGAAAGACTTGACTATGGAGATGAGGCTAGTGGACGGGCTCACCAACTTCAACCAGGCCTTTCATGAGAAGAAATAAAGATCTTAGCCGGAGGATCTATATTTTTAGATTGTTTGTAGAAAAAGTAAACCCCCTTAGCGGCATACGTGAATAAAAGCTATAAATATCGCTCTGCAAATCAAAGACTTCTGGTCGAGTAAGAAGGCTCAAAGCATCGACCTAATTCTACTAAATGAGACAATCTCTGCAACTTAGAAGAAAAATGAATTCTAATCAGTCTCGGATCACACCTCTCTCTCTAAAGAGTCTCCGGCCTTGTCCTTATGAATGAGCCTGGAAAGCCTATCCTCATGGTCGATGGCACCCTTTCATCCCGATCGACTTAGGCAGGGAAATGGAGGGCTAAACTGAGTGAAATTAGGGCTTATCCACGAATTCTACCAAAAGAGCCTCTCTCTCACTTTCAACTTAGCAGCATCATGAGCTTCCGGACTTTCGCACAAACACGCGACTAAGCCTCGTGATCTCAAGACATTTCGCTAGACATATATCATAGAGAAGTGTGAAAACCTTGTCTAATAGCCTTTCCTGCCATGAGGGGGAGGTCGCTGTTTGAGCCCTTTTGAAAGGCAGTCCGAGCTAGCTCTTCCCGTCAGTCCCGTCACCCTATCGATCACGCCTATTCGAAACCCGTAACCAGTCTCGAACTGCCGGGATTCGAACTTACACTTGAATCGAGATATAGCTAGTGGTGAAGGCATGAGTAATCTTTCTCTCTTATGTATTCATTATAGCGATCCTACATTTATTATACGAGTGACCGCTTCGCGATCGGTGTCAATTAAATCTTGGCTGTTTGCGGTGCATCTGAGACGCGGAGCAGATTGCCACTTAGGCTGGTAAGCATTGCCAACATTTCACACTTCTGGAATCGCATTTTCTTCTGTTCCAGGGCCCTACCAAAAAAGCTTGCTTCATTGGTTGATCGAAGCTCGTGCTTTCGATTTCCTGCTGCGCGAGAAAGTCTAAAATGCTCGCGCAAAGGGCTGCGACGATAGAGAGCCACGCGGACCGATCAAAAGCCGTTTTTCGTTATCCTAGACAAAACGCATAAGAAGTTTCCCTCTATGCCGGTGCAGCGAGACAGGGAGATCGTATCGAAAAAATTTTCCTCTCCTCCCCAGTTGAAGTAGAAGCGGATGAAAGCCTGGCTAGAGCGAATAGAAAGAGTGGATTGTTAAACTCACTGCCCGTCCTCCTTTTACCGGATGCTGATCTAGAAGCTAAAGCTAATCACCGGGCTCTAACCCTTTCAAAATAGAGGATTGATCACGCCGTCGGATTCGAGTACCTCTTACCGGTTTGCTCATCGCATGCTATCAGAGTAGAAGCTACATCACGCGGATGTTTGGGCATCTTTAAGAGTCACGTAGCTGCCCATCATCCCTTTCAAAAATGAGAGAGGACGTGACCCCCGTACGGTATGGCTTGTTACGGTACGGCTCGGTATAGAAAGGGACGAAGTAGTGGATGTGATGACAAGGCATCTCCGATAGTTTGAAGGACCCCATCGTAAGGCTTTCAGTCAAATCGCGGAGGGGGGAGAGAGAGAGAAAAGCCCGTCACTTACTCAGCCTTTGATCCTTCGCGCTGGCTCTGCTATGACTCTTTGCAAACTCCTTGCCCGACTTTACCTTTACCCGAAGCCTTCCCGGTGAACTTGCCCCGATTTCAATTGTCATTATGAAGGGAAAAAGCTCTTGAAAGGGCGCCGATTGAACTCTTATTTATTATCGGACATCATCAAATCTCATTCATCTGATTCGACGTTGATGACTAGACTATCTTTCTTCAATGTGGGTACCTGGTCGCTACACCTTGTCAGACTCTACCCCCAACAAAAATAGCTTGAAGAACTGTTGGGGCAGTAGCAGTCGGTAAGGCCCCCCACCACACTGAATGTTATTTCCTCAATACAAGACAGGCACAGGTGCGGAGCAATCGAATAGGAATTCAGCCTGCTTTTCTCAATCACAGCCGTCCTGGTCCTATCTTTCCTACTCTTTCCCAACCAAAGAGAAAGATTTCTCTCTCTATTCAACTGCCCGTTGCCCGTCCAAGAGCATTTGGCTTCAGAATACTTTTTTTTCTTTAACTTTAAAAAGAAAAAAAAAAAAGAAAGCCAATTACCGACAAAGAAAACAACTGGATTGATCCTGTAAAGGTAGCATAACTGAAAGGGTTGTTGGATAGTAATGGTGCATTACAACATAAAGGCCCAAGTTGTTTGGTGAATTTTGAATAAAATGTTTTTAGGATGGGATGCAAAAAATGATAGTTTTGTTAATTTGTAGTGTAAAATTTTGTGGCTGTGGGTATTGAAGCGACAAGGAAGGTAGAGTTTAAGTTTAGGTCGGAGTGGTAGATTAAAGGTGTGTTTAGTTTACTAACATGTGTGGCCCTAATTCAATAAATATTCCCTTCCATGCGCTAGCTCAAACTAACTTCTGCAACCGTTTAATCCTTCAATCTCAATGGATTCGAGGTCAATGAAAATCTTAACTATTTGGCTCCACCTTCCTTTGATTCTATTACGTGTCCCATCGCCTTGGAGAGCCTTGCATGCACGTATGTTTCCCGTCAACAGAATTCTCCGCACAAAAACAATTCCCTCACAAGGTCACACCCCCTCCTTTCCTTAGTAAACCTCCTAACAACCCAATCACTCAATGCCACGTCCGCAAACAGTAAACCCTTATATCACAGATGTGAAATATTCCTCTAATGCGAGTTACCAGTAGCTGTGATCTTAACATATCCCCAGTGAGAGGCTCATCACGCCAGACAATGCTCACTTCACAGCGCCTATTACAAAACTAAGGAAACCCAACCAATCAACAGTGGCCGCGTAGCTAAGACAATCAGCTTCGTTTTTGAACTGTCATGAAAGCAAAACGATGACCTCCTGTGTCGTTAGTTTTGTTACTTGAGCACGTTTCAGGTGCGCTTAGGCTTAAAACGCTCACCTGACAGCTCAATTTAAAAACCCCGAAACCCATGGATCAAACAAAATCCAACCACGTGTCCCAGAAGTAACAAACCATACAAGCGTCGTAATACTACTGGACTGTCGTTTGAATAACCAGTGGGAGGCCGTGCGAATAGAGTAGGCAAATAGTGAAAAAAAAACTAAATGACCGGGGTATATGCAATTGAGCTCTTTCGAGGGAAGCAATCGAAATGACCTCTAATGATCCGGCAAATGCAAATAAGGTAGACCCAGGTACGCCTGGGACTGGATTGAATCCTTGCTTGTTCCAATCCTAGTAAGGAGCTTAAGATCTGATTCACTGAATGGAATCACCCCCCGGGGTATAAGTAGGCTGCGGCCAAATAACGAAAAAGCATAGATAAACAAAGCTATTCAAAGGGGGGAGGAGCTACCCCATTAAAAAAGGGGACCAACGGAAAAAGATCCAGGAATTGTGAAATTGTAAGATTCGGCCTTTCTCAAAAGGGACCAAGGATGCGCAATTTAGCATCTATTAGCAAGGGAAGGGGTGTCGTCGAAGCCCCGGAGCTATGTGTGGCCTTCTTCTTTCGAAGACATAAATCGCCCTACCCCAGGCCTCTGATTAATAAAACTTGGTCTACCGGTGGGGCTGACCACCTGTTGTGTTATTCTCATACGTTTGCTACTCGGCGAACAACTCAAGGAAGAGCAACTCGTCTTATTCGTGTCCGATTGTTCGGAAGCCTCTTCTTCCCAACCCAGATCCTTGCCCGAGCCTTTGTTGACCATGCGGAAATCCTGGGGCAAAGGCTTTGAAACTCCCGGATGATATGAAAGCACTGGAGTCTCTTCGTTCCCGTGTGGACGATTAACTAAGAAGTCTATTTAGAACTGGTAGAACAAACTGGGTTGGAGAAAAGACGTACACTAAGTACGTCGAACCTTTAAGAATCGATGAAGCTTCCGTGGGGCCGCCTTCTGCTTGAAAAAGTGGAATCGCTTCAACACGAATACGAATGCTCCTTTGGAAGTGGCGTAGGTCCCCAAAACTTCGAATTTTCCAAAAAAAGTGACTACAGGCCTCATATAGAGGAGAGGCAGTGATTGATGAAGAACAGTGGGAGAAGATTAGGGTTCTATGGCCACCCTGATACAATCAATAGAAGCAGCACATGAAATTGTCTAAGGTTTTTTAAGAACAAGTCAGACATACCATGGGTTTGTTTTTGGAGGTGATTTCAACGAGAGAATATCGAATACAGATAAAGAGGGAAGAAGGCTTTTTCCTAATTGGTTGATGAGGCAAGACAGGCAATTTCTGACTGTGCCCTCATTGATCTGGGCTTTGAAGGCTACCCGTTTACCTGGAGCAATGGTCATCCCCAGCCTTCCCCTTACTCTCTATATGCGAGACAGACTGTTTAGAGTATGGGCTTCCAAAGAATGGCTGGACATTTTCAAATGTTCGAGTGTAAGCCATTGAGATTCCCACTACTCTGAACATTTGCCCCACCTAGCACGGAAAAGAAAAAACCAACAAACCTTTCCAATTGGAGGCTGTTTGGTGCAAAGATTCAGGCTGCGAAGAAGTTCTCACATCAGTGTGGGAATAAAGAAAGAATCAAGGTGCTGCTCAGGGTAAAGCTAAAGAAGATCAGAGCTTGTAGGGTGGGATTGTTTAGATGGAGTAGATAGACTCTTGGCAATCTTGCTCGACAGTAGAAAGAGAACCCGATTGAAGCAAAGTACCTTGGATCCTTTCTCTAAGCAGGAAATCAACAACATGAATAAGGAGATTGATCAGTTGCTGGCATCAGAAGAGGTGATGTGGAAGCAGAAGAAAAAGTTTCCTCAAAGAAGGAGATCGAAAGTTTCTTCCATACACAGGCTTCAATTAGAAGAAGAAGAAAGAGGAAAAACCAGGACAAGAATGGAATGGTCTTTGGTATGATGACATTCATGGGCATGGGATAGAACAGGGGCATAAGTTCTACAAAACGTGTATGTTAAGTTAAGCATGACGATTGGTTCCTCTCCGGTCTGCTGTTGGGCCGGCACCTGGTCAGTAAAGTCTTAAAGCAGCGAGCATCAGATCGTCAGAATGGTTAGCTTCAAACTAATTCTTTGAATGCGTAACTTCCTTTTGTCTTTGAGAAGCCTAATTTGTTGTGTTTTCCAGGCATCTTGCTTCCTGTTGGGACCTGGTCTACGACGACTTCCTCCGTTGAGGATCCTTATTCAGGTCTCATGGTTCTTCAGTCGATTGGGCATACTTCCTTCTGAAGTTGATTGGTGAACAAAGGAATTTAGTACGGAACAGTAAAGAAATAGAAGAACATGACTGTCGACAGCTTTCAAAAGAAAGAAAAAGGAGTGAATCTCAGCAGGGGCCCATCAGCCCCGATCTTTGAAAAGAGAAGAAAGATATGCAGCTTGCTTGCGGCTTGTTAAAGGGATCTTTCCTTCCTTCTCTACTTGCTTCGTGATACCCTCTCTTGGAAAAGAACCCGAGGCACCTCTTTACTGATAAAAAGAATAGATAGAAAGAATGGCTTGGCTTATGATTTGAACCACTAGCATCTACTTTCGAACCATTCGCCTCTACTCTTTGTTGTGAAGCTCATTCCCCGATCAGATCATCCCCTACATCAAATGAGTCTGTTCTACACTTTTATGGTCGAAAGACTAAATCTTCCCAAACCAAACCGGAAGTACATACTTTTAATGAAGCTTTCTTTCCCTCGTTGGTACATTACGGGTTCAGCCCTTGTTTTCCGCGAAGAGAAAGGATTCCACACCTTTCAGATTCATAGTCTTTCTGGCAAGGCTCGGGTGCACGCTACCCTCTAGAAGCGGATTCTGTTCCATGAGATACGTCCTTTCGCATCCTACTCGGAATATGAACACACTGGTTCCCACTTCATCGCGGCAGCTATCAGGGCAGGCATTGCTTGGTTCTTTTTTTTTTTCTCTCTGAAAACTGGGTTTTGAGCTGCAGCAGCTGCTGCCACAGGAGAGGACCTTATTAGGATAGCGGGCTTAGTCAGCCCAACATAGGTTTTCAACCAAAAAAAGGGGGAAGTTCCCGTGATTTAAGGTTTTTGGATATCCTACCCTAAGACGAGAGGATTGGGCTTATAACAAGACAAGACCCATCGGTGGATAAGATCACATCTTCATTTCAAGAGGTGTACACGTTAGGCCTCACTCAAGGTAATGGGCAAACCCTAATGAATCCAAACAAATTGGATCTTATTGTATGACAAAACCACAGATTGGGCTGGAGTCAAAGCCCCCCTATTTAAAGTCGATCATAGGGCCCAGACAGCCTATGAGTCCATTTTCCTAAGGTGACAAAGAGTGGGCCCAACATAGAACCCCAAGCAATCTAACAAGCACACGCTGTCACACAAGACAGGGTGGATCTTTGGGAAATTTAGAAGCTCTCTAGTGTGATGTCTCCTTATAAGTCCGGTTACCCACTGGCAGGAAGCCCCCATTGTGCCTCTCGGGCTAATTAAGGTGGCCTGCCTCGCCTTGCCCGGGCTTTGGAAACCCCATCGAAGTCGAATTCCCATTCCAGGCCGTTCTGTTCGCTATCCGAGTCAGTCCCAGTCTGGGAGAAGGGGAGGCCCCTTCTGAAACAGAAGGTCCGTAGATTCATTTCAAAAAACAGGAATGTCAGAGCAGTTAGTCCGCATGTCCCTAACTACCTTGTTCCTGATTGCTTTCTCATTCAAAAGGTCTCCCTGGAAGTCGCCGACTCCTGCATTTTCCAAATGGACCAGCAGACTACCGATTTCAGGCGATACAATGGGTCTACACTATCAGAATCTTGGTTCCCCATGAGCTTTCGACCCACCTTGTCCCAGTCAGAAAAAGCGAGTTTACGTAGTTCCATACCCAGGAGCAGGAGATCTAGACGCAGTAGAGGGAGCAAAGGCAGTGATCTGTTCCAGCCACATATACAGATCGATACCCTGCATCAGTAGCAGCACCTGTAGAAGTACCGCCATTACTAGTAGCAGCAGAGTAAGAAGCAGAGGGTGACGGAACGGAATTCAAAGATGCTTATGGGCCTTATTCGACCACGATCTTCATGGTATTAACTGTACCACTTAACAGAATGGTACAAAAAACATCATTCAGATAGTTCGGGCACAAAGAAAGAGTGCCAAATGTGTGACCAAGATGAATGACAGGGAGCACAATCTGTACCTGTAACACTGAAATAGCATAGCACTGACTGACTTTCTGTACTGGTTACTGCTATAGCTAGTGTTAGTGCTGTACTGGTGCAGGATCCACTCCGAGAAAGAAAGAACTCCGAGGAAAGAAAATGACTACATTAGTAGCCCTTTTTCTGAAGAGCAGCAGAGGCAGTTGATCGTGCTACTCAAGGAGTTTAGGGATTGCAAGCTTGGGATTACGACGAGATGCCTGGACTGGATAGGCAGTTCATCGAGCATAGACTTCCAATCAAGGAGAATGGAAAGCAACCGCCGAGAAGGATGGCTAACGATAGGAAGAAAGCAAAGGCACTAGATTGATAAGTCTGACTGACTATTGGACTCTCAATGAGAGATTGATAGGGATGGAATAAGATCGGAGAGAGAGAGCGCTTAGTACACGTGGGACTTCCGCCTTCGGATCAATGAGACAAGGAGTTACTCAGAACTGTAGTTAGGGCCTTTGCCAAAGGAATTACATGGAACCGTCGAGCTCCTGTCTCGTCACTTAGAGAGCATACCATCGTTCGACTTGCATGTGTAAAGCATAACGCTAGCCTTCCCCATTGCCTGCTGCCTCGGGTAGTCGAAAAAGGCTAAACGAGCGCAACGAGACGCGTTGAATGAGTTGGGTGTAAGTGGCACCCTCCAGAGAAAGTCACGGCCCATCCCATGCTGTCCCACCAACAGTCCCCTTTACTGCTTTAATGCAGTCCCCGGTTATTAAGCCGATTGAAAGCTAGGCCCCCTGGTACCATTTCTTTTTAGTATGGTCTTTCATCCGCTGCAGTCTTTCCACCCAGATCGATAAGATCTCACCCGAGACTGATTCTGAAGCCGAGGTCCGGAATGGAATGGTTGATTTGACTTCGTAACCTCTACCACCTTCTAATTCTTTCTATAGTCCGGTGTGAGTGGAAAAGGAAAGAGATAACACAATTTAGGAATTTAAATCTAAATACATTTGCAACTGGCTTTATATACGCACTTTCCATTGCTTTCTTGTCTAAATAAAACGAACCCTTTCTTCCTTTCTGTCTATCACTTGCTGGCTGGATTTTACTTGCTTGAAGCCGGAGGATGGGAAGAATCTTTAGGAGTGCAGCCTCTTAGAGTAGCCCTAGAAAAAAAAAGTGCTGCTTCAAGGGCCCGTGCTCACATGGATTCCCCGGTTAAGATAGCCTTATTATACCTTCCCAGCGAGAAAGACTCCAAGGGTGCGCTTGCTTCTTTTAAGACTCCAACTGGCACAGCAACTCCATCGGCCCCAAAAAAAGAACTGGCCTGGAACAATAGGAAAGCAGCCATCTTTTTTTTATCCTGGCTTAAAAGACTCCTGCTTCAATGGGGAATGAAAGAAGACTCGGACAATGCAAAGGAATAGATAAAGGGACGGGAAAGCAAGAATAGGCTGACATCATCATTTTTTGGATTCGCTACATGAATTAGTTCAGTGAGGGGGGATCCGACTCAGATAGAAGGGGGAATAGACTGGAATCCTTTGGGGAAGAGATTGAAGATGTCTTGGCCTCAGCCACTCATAGAAGAGGAAGGGGACCAGACGAAGAAGAAGCACTAGCATTCAGCTCTAAGGGTCTTTATCATCCTTGTTCTAAGGGATTGTCCGAAGAGTTAGAATCTGTCCCCGGGGTAAGGAACCCTGCTTAGCCGGAAATTGAAGAGAGAGCACAGCAGCGAGTGAAGACCGACTCACGCCTGATTTTAGGACAACTTAAGGGGCATATCTTTCTACTAGGTCTTTTACGGCGGCATCATATCCATCTCCCTTAGGGGAAGCACTAGCCCAGGCAAGATCTTCAGTGGGAGACTTTGAAACTAGGAGATAATTAGTCATTCCTGGTCGAAGAAGAGGGAGAATAGGGGGTTTCCGTATTTTCGGAGAGTAAAGAAGGTGTTCAGTGCTCAGAGATGACAAGGAAGGGTTCTCAGTGTTGAGAGCGGGAGGCCTGGGTAGAAGGGCAGTTTCAGGAGAGCTGGGAGTTGGCGAGGGGATCAGGTAAGTAGTTACCAAATGAATCGAGTTAGTTAAAACCCTAAATGGAAAGCGAGTCTTCTTTATGATAGTAAGAGATATAAAGAACGCCCTATCCCGGTATTCTTCCTTCTACTCTTTTCTTTCGGTTGTCTTATACCCATCCGTATAGAAAGAAAAATGTCCTGTGGGGTCTCACAGGTCTCTTACGCCCGCTCACAGAGTGGGGAGTTGACTCAAGAATAGAATAGGTTGGTATAAATAGAACGTGTCTTGAGGCAAAGGTAAGCCCTACCACCCCTATCACAAGAGTAGCAAGCAAGTGGAGTGAGACGCTCGAAATATCTTAAGAGAAGAAAAAAAAAACAAGAAACTAGATCCTTACGTTACGCTCCTGGGACTCCTCGGCACAGGGAGTACGGGCCTTCATCTCCAGGAGAATCGAGTGCGCGGGCGCAGCTTTCGACAAAACAAATTCATTCATTCTCGAAGTTATGGCGGAATGCAGCAAATCCCCGGCCGTGTGCTGGCCCTCCACACGTTCGTGAACCGATCGAGAAAGTGAAGTACCGGAGGCTTTTTCGGAATTTCTCTTTCGGAAGATGGAAATGACTGTTCAAAATTTCACCTAGATTAAAAAGAATTGGCTTATGAAATGTTTATTATTAGCAGCTCTCGCACTTGAAAGCTTATGCCGTAGAAGCTGACATCAGGCTATTATTGGCGTTTTATCTGCATCTTCTCGACCAAGGAAGGGGTTCGCTTTGTTTGGCTCGCAAGGACTCGACCAGAGGACTTCCCTCGTAGAGTGGCGTCTTTTATAATACTCGAGTCTCTCGGTGGGAGTTCACGCTCTTTTGGCTTACTTTTAGCCACGCGGGGCGGCTATCCGCATGTGTTCCAAAGTGACGTCCATTTTTTGGTAATGGGTCGAGAGAAAAGTTTTGAATTCAACCTCTCCTTATACGCTCTAAAAAGGGGTCATGGACTCCTTTTTGTTTAGGACCCCCCCCTTTTTTTGTAGAAAAAGAATTTTTGTAGCCTGGTGTGGAATCACCATCATTACACATGAATTCTTAGTCTGGCTGCTGCCTCCTAGCCGCCGCCTAGAGTGCAGCCTGCCTGCTGAAGACCGTAACGTAAGTAACTCAGTGCTCCATACGGGGGAAATGAAAGCAGAATTCGTTCGGATCCTCCCACATGTTCAATCTTTTTTTAGCGGTTTCCCCAGAGATCTTTATCATTAATGCAACCTCCATTTTGCTCATTCATGGAGTTGTATTTAGTACCTCTAAGAAATATGATTATCCGCCGTTAGTCAGTAATGTGGGTTGGCTTGGATTACTTAGTGTTGCGCGCCTAGGAGGGCAGCGCGCTTGGGGATGCACAGGAGCGAGCCCAGCCCCCTAACCTAATGCGGCACCGGGTTTGGACCGCAGGGAACCGTAGCATGGGGGACGTCTGATCCTTTTGCCGCCGCAAGGCTGGCTAATCGTACGCAGCAGGTTCAAAGACCCCTGGTTCTGGAAGGCACATGAGTCCGAACGCTATGTTGAATGTGCGACCGACACTACACTACGTAGGTACCTGTGCAGGTGAGGCGTCGGTCGGTCCTAGAAACGGCGGCAGCGGCGCGAAGAGTGAACGACCGGGCGTGCTGCAACCTAGGGATCACCAAGCAGCTCTTTCGCTCTATAGGGATCGGGAGGGCATAGCACAATTCTTCTTGGAGGAGGGTTGGTTTGCCCGGGTGACTGATCCTGCCATAATGTACTCCTACCGCGTCGGCAACCGAAGTCGAGCATACATACGACGATCTTCATGCGTGAATAGCCGGGAGGAAAGAAAGGGCAGTAGATGATAATTAAAATGGGCGCCGCGTCTGGACGGGCGGGCGGAATAGATTAGCGAAAGGTGCCCTGCCATGGAGCACGGAATATCCCCAGTCTCATGTAAGACAACTAAATGCACCTCGAGGCCGAGGAACGTCGGGGACCTTATCGAGCACAGGATAGGCAATTGAGAGATAGAGCTAGCCTATTCGTTATGGGGAAGCAATGCTCCGGCCGAGTAGAGCTTACCTCAGGCACCTGGTTTTCTCCGGCGGCTTAGCTGGAGAGGCCGGTTTGGCTTCCTCTCTGGCGGCCACTTTCCTTACCTTGCCCACGCTACACTCCCACTCCAGGCTACGCCTGCTGAGCAAGATGCATTGCTATTTCCTCTTCTGTGGACGCCACCGGAATATGATCCGGGACGGGAAGAGAAAGACTTTTTTCTTCGGCGGGCTTTCTCTCGTAAAGCCAAAGATGCCCCAAGACAAGGTACAACTGTTATTAGGAAGGGGACATGATCAATAGAACCTGGCTGGATCGGGGCTGGGATAGTGGCGCCCATTCCTAACCAGTTCCGAAAAGGTTCCCTCATACTGGAGGCCCCGCTTAGTGATCGGTCCGCTAGTTCACGCAAATCCGAAGAAGTTATCACGGACGAGCCACATGCAGGGAAACTTGCACGTGTGGTTCTGGCCGGGCTTTCCTGAGGTATCTAATAACCTTGCTTCTGCTCGCCGCTGGCGCACCTCTCCTAACTATTGCCCATTTATTCTGGAATAATTTTTTTAGGAGGGACAATTTTACATATTTCTGCCAAATCCTTCTATTATTAAGTACGGCTGGTACCATTTCGATGTGTTTCGATTCTTCCGAACAAGAGAGGTTTGATGCTTTTGAATTCATTGTATTAATTCTACTTCCTACTCGCAGTATGCTCTTTATGATCTCGGCTCATGATTCAATTGCCATGTATTTAGCTATTGAGCCTCAAAGTTTATGTTTTTATGTGATCGCAGCATCAAAAAGAAAGTCTGAATTTTCCACGGAAGCCGGCTCGAAATATTTGATCTTAGGTGCATTTCCCTCTGGAATCTTATTGTTTGGGTACGACCGGACAACTACCGATATCTATTAATATCTTTTCTTATAATGTTATCTATTAATATCTTTTCTTATAATGTTGTTGTTAAATATCTTTATCGTAAACTACCGGATCGGGTATTACTTAGATGTGAAACTTGCAGACCTCATTGGTTGTGATATTGATCGTCACGGGGGGAACGAAATCTAAGAATATATAGACTTGTAGAGACCCTCTATGTAGTTGTCTATCTAGGGCGATCGATCTACATCTTTCCCCATAGCCCTGGGGCTGTGTCTCGATCTCCTACGTGCGAAATCTGAGGGACTAGTTCCTATGGAGATTCCCCTTGGTCTAATTCCACGCCTTATGACGTTTCGAAAAGGGAGTCGGTGTGGCGTAAAGTGAAGATCACGGGAAGTAGAGAAGAATTCCCTTTCTGGGGTATTCCGAAGGTGTAACCTAGACAACGAAAAAGGGGCCCGATACTTCAACTAGAAGAGCGACCAGTTGGTTCACCAAACCCCGACCCAGCGTTACACGTTTTCCAGGTCCGAAGGGATCCAGTGCCCAATTACCGACTCCTCCCGGAATTGCGTTATCGGAGCCGAGCCAGGAATGGCCGTTAGTGGACACCCACCACTTTTCACCGGTTAGAGAGGCCCTCTTTAATACATTAAGAAAAGATGTTCACAGGGGACAGAAAGACTCGGTCATAGGAACGTCAGACCACCTACGCGCTGGTGAAAACCACCTCGACCGGATCAGAGTAAACAACAATGTCGAATCAGGCCGCCCCGTCGCCTTGAAAGAATTCACACGCGGCCACCAGCTTTGCCAAAATAAGGAGAGATCTGCTGCTTACTGCTCACGAAAACATTCGACCTATACTTATAGTCAAGTCGTCCGCGTATCTTTCTGATCTCCTTCTATTCAAAAAATTGTTGGCGGATTGCCGGGGAGCGAGACGAAGAAAGAAACGACGCATTAGCCCGCATTCTACCAAAGTCTTTTCACAAGTACTGTGGTAGGAAGGGAGATCTTTCAATTGGTTGGACGCATCTACCTCTGCCTCCCTCGAAGGTGAAACTTTCCTCTAAAGCACGACCAGCCGACTCTGTAGAGTTTTGGGTTGGGAATGGATTGATTTGCTTATATAAGGAGGCCCTAAAGTGAAAACGTCCCTCAATGAAAGCGGGGATTTCTGCCTAGCCGTAGGTGTTTGTGAAGGGACAGAGACGTCCTCTTTCTACTAGACTTGTCTCATTAATTTGAAAACTGACAAGCCCACGGAGCGGTGCGCTAGCTTAAGGAAAGCAATTCGTTCATTAAATTCTTCAATCGGGCAAGCTTTCACATATTCTGATTTGGACTCTCTATTTTAGCATTCCTACTTAAAAGATGAGGCTCGAGAGACCTGATTTTTTATGCCTCGACGAGGGATGAAATACCAGCTCTAGCTACAGAACTAGAAGCGAATTAGCTTAGCTCTCGAAACAACCGGCGAAGGATAAAGTTGTCCATCAACGGGTCAATTAATTGCCCATTTTTTGGCTCTACCAGTAATTACAATATCAGATGGGAGAACCAGTTCGGCAATAAGACCTGGAAAGGACATGGCCGGTCTGCGAAGAACAATCAAGGTAGGATTAGCACCCTTCCTCAACAACTCAAAGTTTAGCCTCTTCAAACCTCTCTTTTAAGCTTTTAAGATTCAACAACCCCTTCTACTTTCAACCCTCAATCCGTGATCTCTCTAGCTATCGCTCCAGGTATGTAACTAGCTCGTACTTGGACTTTCAATTTCAGTCTGACACTCGTTCGCTTTCTGATTCGATTTAGTATGTTGTTCTCCGGTCTGTAACGACTTCTTGGTTGGTACAAACCCTCATCTCTTTCCCTATACTAAAATGAATGAATCTCCTTCTTAGTCGAGCTTTCTTTCGTCAGCGGAGGAACCGCTGCGCACCTGTCTCGGTACCCGAGAAAAGTACTAGCTTAAGGGACAACTAGCCTTTTTCTTCAATAGTAATCTTCTCTACTTCGCTCCTGTTAGTCGATCCTCTTATACTCTAGCTCTGCTCGTGCCAGGGATGAAATGGCTCGACCAACGTACGAGGAATGGACGAATACAGCTGTCCCGATTTACACCTTTTTCGATGGGCTCATCTCGCTTGTATCTTATAAATGGGTTGTTGATGCTCTCACGTTAGTGAAAGGAAGAAGTCTTAGAATATGTTATCGATAGCAATAGCTCTGTGCCCTTCGCCAGACCCTTTTTTTTGGTAGGGAAGACCCGCTTTGCTTCATTCCAATGAATGACCTAGATCTTTTGCTTCGAACCTATCTCGAGCCTTTTGACTTTGATCATCATATGAAATATTTCAGAGTTTGTCGTGAGATCGGCACCTTTCTATTCCCAAGTTATGCAAGATAAAGGCTGATATTGATAGAAGAGCCGGTGTCCACTAATGCCCTTCTCGCTCGTAGTTCCCCAATTTTGACATACAAAGGGTCCGCTATGTTTCAGCCCTTGTAATAGCGCATCATGCGCAGAGAATGAGATCACCCCGGGCTTTAGCTGTCCTTGGTATATCTCCTTTAGGCACCAAATGCTGGGAAAAGAATGCCTCCTCTTCTCCACATTCTATGGCTGCTTGAGAAATTCTCCAAATGCTCTCTGGTTGCCAGGCCTTCGAGATCATGAGCACTTTTGATGTGCGTGAGATAGGAGGGATCCTCTTTAGTTGTGCCACCACGTCATATAGGGGCAATTATCTTCAAATGACATAGCAGCCACAATTGCAAGATGGCACATGGTCCATGAAGAATAGAATATTGGTTATCCCACGAGCACAATCAGAGAGCCCTTTATACATCTCAGCTAGGATCAAAGGTACAATTGTGGTTTTATCCTTTGAGCGCAGACAGCTAAAGATTCCCGTCACAACCAGGTCAATGGCTCTGATATCGACACCAATAAAGATTTCCGCAAGCAAACGCAGTGGGTAAATCTTGGAGTCGAAACTGAAGCGCGGTCATGTGAGAACCTGTCAATTAAAAATCTTGGTAAATAAGCGAGTCGGATCCCCTCCTGCATAACCAAGCTTGAGCTCATCCTGGCGTAGGCCCAGCGAATCACGAAGCAGAGAAGTGTAGCCAGAACGAGGCACGACGATACCAAGTTCACCTATATGAAGAAGACCAGAAAGACGATACACTTCTTCCAAAGAGGGTGCGAGCTTATGCCAATTAAAGATCACGATCAGGATCCCAACACTCTACAGCTGCTTCCAGAAGCTCCCAGTCGAGCCTAACTTTACAGAGATCAAAAGCATAAAAGAGTCCTACCTCCTTCAAAGCTTGGATGACCTCATCGGAAATTAAAAAAGTAATCTAACCATCCCTTCGTGGCAGCCGCTCCTTCTCTGCCGGATTGGCCAAGGTGATGAAAAATTGGAAAATGGGCAAGGCTCCTCAGTAGTCCCTTGATCCGGGGGTTGGAAGGGGCTTAGAACAGCTTTCTGAATTGCGAAAGAGTAACCTTTCCACCATCCCCTACTATTCTAGCCTCAGCTTTTGCTTTAGCTCATTCTCTTGTTGATTATGTAAAAGATTCTACGGATGTCTTTGTTGATATTTAAATTTAAGGCTACAAACTCGGCTTCTTTTCAAGCTCGGAAGTGACGATTTGAATGAAATAGAGTAGTTTGAAGGAAAGCATGTGACGGATATAAGGCAGTATATGTAGTAAACGGATAAAGGAGTCGACTCTCTTTTCTTTTTATATTCCGCTCAGGAGATCTTGACCGGGTATTTAGAAAGATCCCTTGTTAAAAGTGGAGATCTTTAGTAAAGAGAAACTGCCTTCTCACTCCTATCTTCATCCTTGTCTGGTCCACGAGGAACTGGAATAGTAGTAAAGGGAGATGGGCAAAGCAGGGCTAAAACACTAGGCTCTGAGACCGGGAAAGAAGCTGAAGGTCAAAAGCAAGGCGATCAAAGGCCTTAGGCAGAAGAAGAGGTATAGAGCTAAGAAAGCAGGCTAAGAAGCCGAAGGCTAATAAAAAGAAGAGTTGACTCTCCCTTGGGACTGCAACTGGAAGGGAAGAAGGAGTGGAATTTGCTCCCCCAGTGGAATTCGCTTTCAGCTCTTACTGGCTTCGTCTCGTACTCGTGTATTAGCTACAGCACCCGCATAAGCGGAAACTAGTCCTATCACTAACCTCCTTAATTCTCATTGCCTGGTCAGCATGAAATCAACCGATCTGAGTGGATCAACTGCTTTAGCAGCTGGGCCCATCACTGCAGAGCATCCAATTCCCAACTAATCTATTCAAACTCCAGCGATCGAATGGCAACCAAGAGGAGGCCCCATAAGCTTCGAAGTTCTCCAGGGCCTATCAGTTACTTCCTTCCAGGGCGGACTGACCTAGGGCCGCATCCTTGGCTCACTGAAACCCATATACTAGTCTGCTTCACTGCTGTCTGATATCCCCATCTCTCTTTCTTACCTACCCTCTCAACTTCCCGTTGGGATATCACAGAGCAAATTCTATACTATAACTTTCATTCCCCGCTAGCTGACTTGCCTGCGCTTGGAGATTCGAGCACAACAAAGAGCTGATTTACGGAATTTCTTCACATCTGTCCGCTTTCAACCCAAGCGTGAAAAGTCAATGCTTTCTTAGATTTCGATAGAGACAAAGATCTTTAAGCTGAAAACTGGAGTTTAGGGTGCCTATAATATAAGGTCTGAACCCATATTTGGTTTGAATCTCACGATTCTATTAGCAGAGATCGGGTATAGGAGTCTTGGACCTACGCTTTCTAGTTACGTATGAGCAAGTATATCCTAATTTCCAGTCGAGTTAAAGCATGGAGGCTGGTCTTAAAGATTCGAAATGGATTTCTTATACTCCTGACTATGAAAGTAAAGAGACTTAGCAGCATTCCGACTCACTCCTCAACCTGAGAAAGCAGGAGCCGCGGTATTTCACTCAAGATTGGCTCTCTCTACCCGTAGCTTCAGGGGTATTCACCTTTGGCATATGCCCGCTCTGACCGAGATTCTTCCGTACTAGAATTCGGTGGAGGAAGTTTAGGGCACCCGGTTCCGTCGCTAATCGAGTAGCTCCAGAAGCTCGTAATGAGGGATGTGAGGCTAGCAAATAGAGTCCTTTTCTAGCGGCTGCTTGTGAAGTATGGAAGGAGATTCAATTGAAATTCCCAGCAATGGAGACAAAGTAATCCATTAATGTTCGTTCTCGTAATTGAAACTTGCCCTTTCGTTTTCTTCTTTTATATTATTAGTGAGCACCCTCATCCCACACTCACTTGTCAAAGCATGGGAGAAAAGTAAGTAATGCTATTTTTCCTTCTCTCATTCTATGCTAAAACCTTTCTTCTTCTCTTCTGTTAGCGAAGGCAGAAAGCCTATATCCTATATATAAGATATAAGTTGTTCGTCCTCATTCAGCCTTGCTTGACCGAAGGAGATAGAAGGCTCATCAATCAGTCATAGCCTAAACTGAGGCATTGGAGGGGCATGAGAATTTGAAGGTGCGCATTCCGATTTGGTCAATCTCATCTCTTTCTTCTCTGCAACTCGGGTAAAAGCCTAGAAGTTAAAAGGAAGTCAAGATTGAATTGGATTTGCTTTCCGGCATTCTGCTTTTGTTTGGATCGAACTCCAAGGGTTGCCATTCTACTAAGTAAGAAGAAATCGAACTCGCAGGAAAATCTAAGTAGCAAAGGGTACGACATTCAGTCAGCTTGGTGAAAGACTTTCTTTGTCTAATTCCACAGTGCTTTCAAGAGGAATAGTAAATAGAAAGTACCAGGGATCAAACGAGAAGGAAGGTACGACATTGTCAAAATGATTGGAAATCTTCCACGTTTGCCCTTCCTTAGTCGGTAATGATAGATCTATGTCTAAAAGGAGGGCATGTTGGCAAGAAAGCATTCACCGACGGAAGCAATGCTTTAAGAAAAGAGAGTGAATCTAGACTTGCATCTTCGAGTCTTTCTTATTAAAAGGAAGAGATGCTTATTTGTTATAAAGATCCCAAGATCAGCTTTGCTTTTATCGGCATATCCGCTAGTTCAATCACCCTAGAGCTAGAGGGGAGGCACTAGTGGTAGCTCTAATATGTCTAAACCTCAGGAAAACTTTCTAGGCGCAGTACAGGGGTCGAACTCTTTGGATGGTAATAAGTACGGTAAGCCTGAAGCGGTGGCATGGGAACTTCCTTTCAGAAGGACTGATTCGGAAGAGAGGAAAGATGGACTTGCATCGTATTAGAATATAAGGAAGAGTTGCTTGTACTTACTGCTTGCTTACATGCTTACTCGGAACTGAACTATCCTGACATAGGTCCGAGACTTTCCGACGACGCACGGTTCTTTTTCGGTTCCCTGGATTAGAAAGTCTTGAACCCTTACGTCTTTACTCAGAGAAGTCACTCGTGGAGCGATTTACCACTTATGACAGTGAGCAGTGACCTCGAAGAGATCAGCCACCTTACGTACGATTTCCAGCTTTGCTTTGAGTTCACCCGTGGCTTTCTCTTTTTATGTTATCTTGTTTCCACCGACAAAGAAAGAGATAGAGATAAGGTAGTGAAGTGAAACTGAATAGTAAGGTTCCCTCATATGACTACTTATCAAAAAGTGGATACTCTTCACCTCAGGAGCTAGGAAGAACTAAGAAAGCGAACCCGCCGAAGCCGGAGTCACGTGTAAGGAGAGTTGAAATAAGTAGGTATCAATAGCCTTCTTTAAAAATGTCTCTCTGAGTGATCTAGCTATGTTTGAGTTCTAAACCTCATATATACAAGATATGATAGAAAGAATAAAGAAAGCCATTTCTGGGGCAAGGAGGTCAAGCGAAGATCAGAAGGAATAGCTTTCTTCCAAAAATCCCAATTGCCACTAGTTTGGAGCTTTGAGTGCTCACTCGTCAGTTACCAACTGTAGAGCTGATTCTACGTCAGAAAACTTATCCATCATAATGGAATAGAGCACGAAGGATGTCATGATGTACTCTTTAGGATCCCCTTCCTTATTCTTAGATGTCTAGTCTAATTTACATATTGTTAACCAGGAACTATACCCCTTGAGAATTTTGGCAGCTAGAAGAGAGAGTTGAAGCAGATAATCTCTTAAGGACGAAAACACACTATAGCTCGATCCTCATTCCTTCTTACTTAGGAAATGTGACGTATCTTTAGAACTCAATCAATTCCATCGATCGGCCGGAAAGCCTATCTCTTTTGGTACAGAGGGACATAGGGGCGAATGCTTGAATGGGAGAGGCTAGGAGTTGAACCTAGATTACACACTGACCCGCTCTACCACCGCTGGAATATGTCCACAAAGAACTGGAAATTTCACTTCCATGGTGAGAACGCTGGCTCTACTTAGTAAGGACTTCCAGTTTTATGAAATTGAAATGGAAGATCCAGATCTTGGAGCACCTAATCAACAAGTTGAGGAGAAGGTATGAAATCCTCAGTCTCCTGGGGCAAGTGGGGGCGACACACTGAATGAACCAACTCCAATGGAGCAGGATCAAGAAGAAGTTCAGCTACGTAAAAGTGAGCGTGACCCTCGTCGTCGATTTGAGATTGAGGGAAAGGCCTTCATGCTAGCTCCGGTAGATGAAGAGAAAGACTCAAGAAGAGGCTCTCGCAAGACTTGCTAGGGAATTCCTTCAAGCAATGCAGGACGAGATGGAGTCGATGAAAGCAAATCCAGTCTGGGACTTGGTTGACCTTCCACCAGGGCCTCAGACAATCGGTAACAAATGGGTTCTTAAGATTAAACGCAAAGTGGACAGATCTATTGAAAGGTATATGTGACTAAGGGCTTTACATAAAAGGAGGGAATCCATTATGAGGTTCTTAGACCAGTTCTTAGATTCGTCTCCATTAGGCTCATTCTAGCCATTCTCGCACATCTAGCTAGATCTAGAGCTTAACCAAATGTTAAAACTGAATTTCTTATGTTAATGGGGATCTTTATGAATAGATCTATATGGACCAATCCGTTGGCTTTGTTGATGATGGACAGGAGCGCAAAGTATGCAAGTTCAAACGAGAAATCTATGGCTTAAAGCAGGCGCCAGTGCCTTGGCTAAATTCCTACCTTCGGGAGAATTAGGATTCCATCGTAGTGGTTCTCCCTTGTTGACCAAAGGAGTGCTTTAAAAGGTTAGAGTCAGAGAAGGAGTGGTTTACTTGGAAGGAGAAGGAGAGCCAAAGGTAGCATAGCTTCTTCCAGTTCCAATTTCTCCATTTTGAGCTTATCCGTACATCACCTTCTTCCTTCCTCGAGTGATTTCATCCCTTCGGTCTCCTATTGGAAGATCTTTTAAGGTCATAAGCAGTAGTCAACCCCTTATTATATCAAAGAAGTACTAAATGAGAGACTTCTATTTAGATATATTTTTAGTACACTGAAACTATGTCTTATGGTAAGCGGACGCCACTTTTCTCGTCGGCGATCACCGTGAGATCTCTTGAGTGCTAATAACCTCAAACTAAATGGCACGTATGCTTTCACCAGGACTTCTTCAAGAAATTCCCCCATTGCTCCCTTTGTCAAAAGTTCTAAGGAATCATCAGTAACTATATACTCTGTCGGTTAGTCTGACTTCCTTTTCGGGCACGAAGGAATTACCAATAGAATCAGGGTGCTCAATCTTCCTCTCACGAGGACAAAAGCATGCTTCGCAATCAAGCTAGAAAAAGCTCATCTGCGAAGACTAATAAAGAGAGTCCCTTACTCTAAAGTCAAGTAAAGAAGAAGTAGTAAACTCCTTCCTCTCGGGCGCACTTCATTTCTAATCATTCAGTCTTATTTCCCTTGGTCCCTCAGACAGTCCCCAGCCGGTCAACGGTTGCAAGCCAATGCTTCTTAGAAAGTCAAGGCAGTCTATCCAATCAAATCAGTGCCTTTGCGAGTGTGAATGCGAGCGGGAAGTCCACTCAGTCCAAGCCCCTTTCTTATTTATTTTCATAAGAATGCCAATCAGTCTGTCCAAGGAAAGAAATCCGGTCGGTGCGGGAAAGAAAGGCAGTACGGTACGGTACCACTGTCCATTCTATCCATTCATTCCTCTTAGTCCAGGCAAGCATGCCTGGGGTAGTCAAAGAGGAAGATTTTCTATCTTTTAGCAACAACCAACCTAGGTCTCTTTGAATCCGATGTCTTAGGAGAAGGAATAAGAGATGAAAGCAATGTCTCTTGTTAGCAGTCTAGTGAGCCTACGCTCATTCCAGTCAGTCCGAGCAAGTAAGAATAAATAAGGAAAGTCGCTAGGGAAGTAGGAAGTAGGCTTAGCTCTTGTGCACATCTTTTGAGGGGTTTACTTGCTTACTTCTTAGAGTAAGGTGCGAAGCCTAGCTGATCGGACCGGGCATGCCTTTCTTTTCAAGGGGCGTATGGGGGCCTGAAAGTCTTATTGCATCTATGGCATCTTCTTATGATCGGATTAACTATATCCTCAAGTGCCACAGCTTTTTCTTGAACAGCAAATGAAATACCAATTGCAGCAGATAGGCATTCAGTTAGCTTTCATCGGATACAAGAGCAGTGGATGATTTCACAATTACCCAAACTAGAGCAAGGGTAGCACCGGTTACTGATTACCTGACTGAACCACCAGGAGCTATTCTTTCGCAAAGAGCTTATTCGTGCACATGCACAAAAGCTTATTCTTGCAAAACCTATTCTCGCTTACAGAAGTACTATCCTGCTTAGGAAAGGGAATCTTTGATTGAAGGAAGGTATTCGTGTACGGGAATCAAAGTGATTAGAACAGAACTGAGCTTGCCGGCGAAGAAGCAACGGACGCTATTCGTGGACTGAGCAAGAGACAGATAGAGTTGATTAAAGCGATACAGATCGATTCGATAAGAGCTAAAACGGAAAGGAAGATTTCATTAAGACAGATGTCGCACATACTGATCACGCATAGCGAGCTGAAGGCCTAATTGCTCCTATTCGATCGTTTACTAAAGAAAAATTCCCGATAAACGAAAGGCATGGGACCGCTCTTGATCTACTTTAGGACTAGCGAAGATAGAATCAAAGACGAGAAAGGCGACTCTCTGCCCTCCTACTAGCCCTCGAGTTCAAGCATGTGACCTCGGCATTGAACTTGGTGTACTTAGCCTACTTTCTCTTTACCCGACGGGATTCAGAAAGCAGGAAGTCCACTTTCTTTGGATAGACAGGGAATCGAACCCTGCATTAGAGACCTATCTCTCTATCTCTAATTAGACGACTACTTTGGGTTCTTTAACTACGTAATTAAGATAAGAAAGGCCAGGGATGAG